GGATTCGCTCAGTAGAGTCAATCAATCCGGATGAGACAAGACTAAAGCGTTCACTAGATGTTCTTGATAGAATCCTGGTTACGAGGGGATCGAGGTCAGTAATTGTGTCATAGAGAGTCATTCGATCACTCGAGAGTACATTCAATGCTAAATCGAAAAACCTTATACATATAAAGCTAAATAGAAGTTCAGATTCAAGTTGGTTCAATGAGGGACTATTTGGCTTATTCTCGTTCTGCCTTATTTATTGATTATTTTCACTATATTCATTTATTTTTATCTTTTGCATTGGTTTTTTTAACAAATTGAGCTCTACAGATTCAGAATCAGAATCGTAGAAAGAGATATCTTTTAGTACAATAGTTATATGGTTTTTATCGGATAACTACGTCCGCGAGCTCGCGGTTTTCATTTCTTGACAGTCGGCTTTACTAATAAAGAAATTGGCTTCATTGGAAGCCAGAGTGTAACTAGCGTTTGATGCTGCCGAATAAACCAATTGAAAAATGGGATAAGCGGCGCGATAGGGCATGAGTTATAATATCATAAGTGTTTCCTCATAGGAACGCCCACGAATTTGGTCAATTACTCTTCGTGCTTTGTCTTTGAAACGTAATCTCCTTACCGGAATAACATAAGTAGTTTCCCTCCTGTATCTAATTAGTCTGCTTGCTTACTTAGTGCTTGTTATTTTGATCTATGGTTCTTGGATTGAAATAGACTTTCTTCATATCTAAAAAAATCGAATGGATTCGGTCTTATAACCAGCCGAGAAGAAAGGAAAATACGATCGCCTTCGACGCGTTTGTACAGAAAAAAAAACTAGCTCGTTTAGGACATCCATTTCAGTTGTTAGTGAGAAATACTAGGCCTTCTAATTAGGCCCTCTAATGTTGCGTGAGGAAAGGGCCAGCGATCTCAGACATATAACTAAAATGAGGAGGTAACTTCAAATCCTGTATCTAATTCGTATTCTATGTTTATGTGATAAAGGAGAGGAGTCCGTCTTTTTCCTTCAATTCCCCCGAATTCGAGGGTGTAGCTAGCTAGATATATTAAGTGTGCAAGAGGGCTTCAAGTCTGCAAGCGCCCCCTTTCTCATGGAAAGCACCAGAACCATTCGGGACCCATTTAGTGAAATGACGAAGCACACCCAAAGTCCCAAACTGAACATAGAATCTATCTTTGCCGGAAAGGTGTAATTTTGATGGGGTAGTAGCACCGTTTTCGAAGTAGTAATCAACCTCGACAGTAGAAGGACAGAGGAGACCGGATCCCATAAAGCTGATCGAGTTCCGTCGAGGCGAATTCTATGTTTGAACGTAAACGAAGAAAGCTCTCGTTGAAAGGTACCGGAAGCTTGAAGCTTACTTTCATTTTCCACCAAAGCAGGCTCCTTTAGCCGCATCGATAGAATAAGAATAGATGAGTAAGGCAAGGAACTACTGATTGATCTACGAATGCCGGGAGGAAGTTGACTTACAAAGAAAAAGGGAAGCGTTGGTATAATATTATTTTTCAGTCTCAGTTCTTTCTTTAGTAAGGGAATTAGCTTGTTGCTCCAGGGAAGGATCTATGTAATAAGAGTTTAATAAGGATTCTTCTAAGCGCTGGAGTCCGAAGGGTCCGAAGGAGTGGTATCAAGCCTGCTCGTAGCTCACCCGTAACCCGTAAAGTAGGCAATATGTAATATTGTAGTAGGAGCCTCTTACTCCATCCGAAGAGGAGAATCTCTATTAAGCTTTCTTTTTCTTCTCAGCCCAAGTGAAAAGACAGCTCGCTCAGTCGAACCGAACTTCGAATCCAATAAATCCAATGTATCATAGAAGGATAACCTGTGAGTTAGGGATGATGTAATTAAGAAGGATAAGCTGTGAGCTAGGGTAATATGGAATATTACAACGGTTCAGCAAAGACAGGTTAGAATGGTAATATAGATAGGTAGTTTGCTCACGAGCTGCAATCAATAGAAAGGGATCCACCCGAAAGAAGAGGATCGGATCCACCTGAAGTAGTCAAGTCCCAATCAATGGAAGAAGTGGACTCTCTCCGACCTGCGAGCCATGAAACAGAATCGATTGAATACGTGGGAGTTCAGAAGTGGAAATCCATTAGTGGCATGAGAAGAAGTAGGGACGGGACTGAGGGAAGTCATTCCAGGCAAGAGAGCCAATCAGGGAAATCCTCCCGGTAGAAGCGAATAGACAGAAGTAGGAAAGAAATTAGGAAAATCTCTTAAGAAAGATCAGAAGGCGAGATAGCAGTGTTCATTCAGGCAGGGGTTTCTACGAAAGACCCGATTGCTGACTCTTCTAGTGTTCACCACGGGGATTTAACAGAAGGGGAAGAGGAGATTTGACCCTGTGCCGATGCCATTATCCCAGTTACTTCCTCAACTCATTGCAACAAACCTGGTCACTACGGTTCCTCCAAAACCTGTAACTGATCCCCCTCCAAAAGGATTTGATCCCAATGCCCGCTGTGATTATAACATGGGAAGCCCAGGACACTGGACTGACAGATGCTTCAGATTGAGGCATAAGGTCCAGGACCTCCTCGATCAAGAGCTCCTGAATTTCGAGACTGACCAAGGAAGCAAACCAAATGGGAATAGCAATGACATCGGACTCTCCAGCAACAAGATCAGTAGCAAAGGCAGAATATTAGATCCTTCTCAGCTCATCACACCGCCAGGAACCCGAGTTCGGCTCAAGATCAAAGAAGGGGAGGATTTCCCAGAGGTTGCTATGATAGCCTCAACAGGAGGAAAGCCAGCAGAAGAAGCTCTAGTAAACAAACCCAGTGGCCGGAAACATAGAGCAGATAAAAGTACAGATGAAGGAAATGATGCTCCTTATGAACACTTTAGTAGCAGCACAGGGCACCCCAGGAACTCAGTTCATTACTCCAATGCTACAACAGTCAGTACTCACAGGTACCATTCCGACATCTCGGAATACAGTCAATACCTCTCCAGTGGGGAAGAAACCTAGAAAGATTTATCTTCATCCAGAACGAGCAGTGCATATAAAAGGGAATTGCAATCAGGAAGCCACTCGACTAAATCCCGCATCTCCTTCAGGGAGCCAACGGGAAGGGTCCACTAAACTGTTAGGAAAAAGCAAGAAGTTCAAAAATGCTTTCAACGAAATTATGCTAAAGCGGATGATCAGGTTTTTATTCGGATCAAGGTCTACTTATTTCTGGTTCTCCTCCGGCACAGGAAAGTAGGTTCGTGGCTCTCCGTCTCCTTTCTTGATGAAGTAAGGATTCATTTATTTCGTGTCTAGTGAGTAATCTATTTCCCAGTTTTTCTCAACATTGTTTGCGCGGGTCCGCTTAAGCCCAGAGCAACGTTTGGGTCAAATGCATTCCAATGCTAACCCAGGTTCTATCCTATATAAGGTAATGTAAGGTAGTCTTACATTCGTTTTTCTATTTCTAAGTAGATTGTCATGGTAAAGGAAGGACTCTATCTTCTGAGCAAGCCACTAGCTGCAAAGATGGCTTTTATCTACGAGCACCTACAGCTAGTATCCGGCCTGTAACTCCTCTTCCGGACCCTCGAGGCAGGAGTTGACATTCGGACTTCTTCCTCATTCCATATGAAATACTATGATGAAAAGATATTGACTATCCATATACCTAATAGAAACGAGGACACCTTGTTTGGTCATACGGATGCGTATATCCCCTCCGGTGAGAACCTCTACCCCTTTATCATGAAAACCTATCCAATGCCTGGTGGAACGTGGCAATTTGGATATGTGAGATGTGCCTTTTCTTTTATTAGGCTGGATCACAACTAAAATGACGGAATGTCTCCCTTGAGTTCCTTCTCCACCCATCACATAGCAATTGCCCTCCGGTAGGCAGCACCCTTTTAGCACTAACTCTAAAGTTGGGGAAAGAAACTGGAATTCCCCAAGCAGCAAGACCAATCATGCCACCATGAACCGCTATAGAATGAATTCCGACATGCGCATACGTGAATAGCTTCTCCTTGCCTCACCAGCTCTACGGGACCTGTGATCCCTCCCCGGTTCGGTGATCTCTTCATTCTATTATACGATCAAAGTTATTTGACTTTGAGTTCCTCTTTGAATAACATAAAAAAAGCATTCCACCACCCTTATGCTTGCTTATGGGGCCATGGCAGTTCACCTCAAGTACGGTTTACAACCCTGTTTCTTAACCGGAGTAGGGTATAGAACCCTATCTCGATCCGCACACTCCCTTCACCTTAAGTTCCTAAGCTTTTCACCTAGCCTGCCCGATCGATACGAAGTACCCATATGGTACTGAAACTAGATTCCAAGGAGAAGGTATCTTATGGAACCCAGCTGATTGATCTAGGATTACCCGAGACGAACTGTCGATTCTCCGATAAATGTCAATGAGTGAAACATGTTTCCGAGACTGAAACATACATGTTTGGCAGCGGCAAGGAGTGTTTTTGACTTCCTAACACGGAGGTTTTACTTTGTTATCGAAGCAAGCTGTGTTACAATCCCTCCTTCGCTCCGGCTCGTTCCGTTCCCGTGTAAAAGCTATACCTATCCCGACTCATATCCTAGGGACCCTGCTGCGAAGGGAAACTAGTCGCAAGGCGTCCGGTGAAAACCCCTTTCACACATAGTTGAAGTCAAGTGGTAAGCGGACTGTCTCAGGGAACCCACCTTTCCTCATTACATTGAGTGAAGTGACCTTTTACTAATAAGGTATGGGGCACAAACGATAGGAAGAGTGTATTCTCCTTGCTGCCTGAAACCGGCTTTCCATAGTAGCTTTAGAGTGCGAATAAAGTGGTTTCATAATGAGAAAGGGATTTGCTCAGTTCGGGTCTACTGCTCTTACCGCCGATGCTGCGCCCTTAGCCCCCATGGTAATAAACCTTCCGCTCAACAGCTATTTTGATTTCCGAAAAAGAAAGAAAGAACTTCGAAACGATCATGCCAAAGGGAACAAATCAAGGCATCACATAAGGAATCGGACAACCTCCCTCTTCGATCGATCCGGAAGACGTTCCCTTAGCGACATCTAAAGTCCTCCCGTCCCGCTACGCTTCTTCCTTCCCACTGTAAAGGGAATCAAAGGATACCCGTTCGTAAGCTTTCCCAAAGCTTCCTTCACTCACTAACAATCCTAATCCACTTAGTCGATTAGCTGCTGGTCGTTCACTTAGCTTAGTGTTAGGGTTTTTAGGCTAGCCGCTTGTTCCCTTAGTGCTTAGACCTTAGCCTACTAGCTAATCGATTCACTACAATACCACTTCAAAGCAACAAATCTCAATACTCTTCCAGGTGGTGGACCCAAAGCAAGCTTCATCCATCGCCACGAACAATTGCTTTCAAGCAGGCGGACCAGTATCTCGACTGGCCAGTATAGCATATTAGGATTCAATCACCCTTATCACCTCTATCCAGAAAGCTAAAGCCTCCTTGCTTGCGGGTCGGGAAGATACTTTGACCTCACCATCTCACTCTGAATTCGAAGAAGAGTATACCATATCCTCACCTTGGGCTTCTTGGCCTAGCGTCTTGCCCCTGGGGGATACCTTTCATATTCATATTCAAGAAATAGCTGTTCGCAAGGGAAGGCAAAAATCGCAAGATGTTTTGATTGCCCGATGACAGGAAGAGAAGAGCCCCTCCCTTTCCAAGTGAAGCATGACCTCACATCTTCGACTCCTCTCAACTGAAGCAGGAAACACTCCTAGGAAGAGGTCCTTTCGACCGGCTTACCTATTTCCCATCCCCTTTCCCTGCTATATTATCTTATAGTGATCTGACTGCTTGCCGGTTCAGAGCACTATACTTTATTTATTGCATTTGGTTGGTCTCTCCGCCCAGAGCAGAGGTTGGAGCTTTCTTCTTCTTTAGAAAGAGTCCTAAATGCATGAAAAGTGGACAAGGAATTCATTGCTGTTTATAGAGCGGTAAAGACAAGGGACGTGGGATAATGGTAGGATGAGCTCCTAGGAAAGAAGCTGTTGGGGCACCCGTTTCAGATAGATTTGCCCGTGCTACGGGGGAGAAGGCATAAGAGAATGTCCTTCCTTCTTTTGAGATAGATGTTACGGAGCCCTTTACCAGAGAATCCTTAAGGATAAGGTAAGGATTAGCCCGGAGAACACACACGCTGAGGTTGGATTTCGAGACAAGACTGGTCTATCAATCCTAGAGAAATCCACTCCTTTTGACCCACAAGGGAATGGCCAAGCTGAGTCCACCGGGAAGATGAAGGAATTAGAGTAAAGAGGTTATTAGGATCCTAGCCTAGCTAAAGGCAAGGGAAAGGAAAAGACCTAACTAATGAGAAAGCGTCCTTCAACCCGTTTTCCCTATGATCTCCTATCGTTGCCAAGGGTTATATAAAAGGCACAGTGAAAGCCAATGACGGAGCTTATCAGTAAGATAGATCTATATAGACCTACCTAATTTCTCTTCTCATCCTGGGATTCAATTAAGGGAGTTCATCCGAGGGATAAGCTGTTCTTGCTTGAGTGAAAGGAGATATTCTCATCTATATAATAGGCATTGATGCCCAGGGAGGAAACTCAATAACTCTGTCTTTATCACCGAAAGGAGCAATAGTCGGATCTAGCTAGCTTTAGTGGTCTTGTTGTTGTTACCGAGGATGATAAACCTAAACTCCTAAACTAAAGAGATTAGCTCCTAACTCGTTTACTTGAGGATGTCACTGGACTCTTTATCTTTAGTTCACTAGGCATGGGACCTCAGCCCATTATCTTTTCAGCTCCCCCACCATATCACCAATAAAGCTGTGCGACCCATCTGGAACCCAACTACAACGGGCCTTTTCTCAGCCTACCTATTAGCCCTGAATTGGTCGCAGAACAACTGGAGAAGGGAACCCCATAAACCATTTTTTTGTTTGGTCATTAGCAAGACTCAAAAAAAGAAAAACTTTTATATGAAAGCATAAGAAGCTACAAACAAAAGAACTGCTTAGCCACAGGAAAAAAACGAAATGTCCCACAGAAGCAGAAAGAGTATTCAATATCCTACAAGACTGCAAAGATGCAATATGAATTACTCAACATATTGCCTTTACTTATTATATTTTCCATCTTGGGAAATAAAATGCTAGGCCTTAAAAAAAGGGGCTTATTTCTTGGCTGACAGCCATTTTGATTCTCCAGCTTGAAAAGCCCTGTGTTATCACTCTTCACCTTAAAAAATATGCGTATTAGGTACTCACAAAGCCACTTCCACTCAGTTATTGAGATGCTAATATATTGAATGTCCTAGCCTATCACACTGTAAAAATATGCTCTTGACTTTAGTGCGCCTTGCTTGAATGAAGGCTTTCTCTAGCTTTGGCAAAGACAGATCGGAAAATGAATCAATGCTCGAAGTCTATTCCTCATTAATCTCGTCCAATAGAATGACCTTCAAAGGCTGGCAATCTTGTTCTCAAATCAAATGGCTCATTGAAAGAGGCAGGCATGTTAAGCCGTGGCATGATACTTTTTTGTATATTGGTCCGGTCCTTAGAAAGAAGAAATTAAAACAATTTTTGATAGAAAACATGAATGGAAAGGGAACTTACAGATTGAAGTCCAATCCTATTTGAATTCCTATTTCCGGTTTCACTTCCTCAGTTAAGTGATAAAGCGGGATCTTTCATTTAAAGTAAGTCAGCGTGCAAGAGCTAGAGTCAGAATGGAATTAGAAGTAAGAAGTAAAAAGTAAGGATTCGAAGTCAACTTGAAAAGCAAATGAGTCAGGTGATAGAGTTACCTTGGTTCGTAAGTACCCCTCTTTCTATCTTGTAGTAGTCAGTCCACGTTCTAATCCCTTTTGAAAGAGCTAGAGGAAGGGATATTGAAAGCCCACGCTCAAACCTAGAATCCTTTTGCTATCGTGCTCAGTCCGGTGCTATTCTCAGAGACAGGTATGGAAGATTCTCAGGTGCGGAAGAAAGGAGTTATCGAAGCAGGACAAACTAATAAGTCAAAAGCCACAGGAGCTGCGGGCAAGTGCTTGGTAGGCCAACAGCCCAATGAACCGGGCGGGGCGCACACTGCAGCTTCCTGCATTCGTACTTCTGACTAGCTCCCATCCTATTCTTTTAGTCAGTCTAGCTAGTATCGGATTCGGAGAAAGTTCGATCCTTGTACTGTGGTACTTTGCCTATTCACTCATCTCCTTTAGTCGCAAGGAGGCAAGACCAGAACCCAAAACAGCAGAGCCAAACCCTAAGTCAAGCACAGTCACATCAGCACAGCACTCGAGACCAGTCTAGTACAGGCCCAGACATTAGAGTTAGAGATCCACAGCAAAAGCCTACTTTGAAACCTTGGAGTACTTATTCCAGGTTATTTAAAAGGCCAAAGTCGGGTCTTTCTTTCACCTTTAATAACTATCGATAAATAAAAGGCTTTTAGAATGAACCTCACCCTTTTTCTAAGGCGAAGTGGGAGATGTAAGATAAGGATTCCGGAAGCATTGGAAAAGCAGCGAGACGGGCCTACAGTAGAAGAAGGTAAACTGAAGTTACATCAACTATCGAGTTGAGTCGGCGGAAGAAGTGAAATCATCTGCAGCAGCCAATTAGATTAGGAACCATCAGACTGATCAATCCCTAGTTAAAGCTATGGTTCTTTGTAGGCTCTTCCCCGGCTAGTCTTCAAGCCATGCCAGTCATAATATAATCTCTTCCAGCCAAGGCAGTTGAAGAAGGACTAGAGTAAAGGGAGGGGCACACAAGGCTCGTTCCGTACTTGACTTACGAGCTCGCCTCTATCTCTAACAAAGGAAAAGAATGAAATCCAGTCCCAAGCGTACCTGGGGCTACCCTGTTTACCGGATCCTTAGAGGTCTGCCCGTCGGTATCTCATTTAATTAAGGCGGCCCCTCAACCGCTTTTTGGGTCTTTTTCGACTTGTAATTACTGAAAAGCTCATCGGGAGTACGTATCCTATAAAAGCTGTTACAATCATTAAGAAGAGGGTAAACCACAATGAGAAACCTACTTGTACTAGTCAGTTGATTACCATTTTCAGCCCCAGTGCATTAAGAGTCACGATTATGCTCAGGGCGACTGCTCCAGTCAGTACTGGTATGGTCTTAGCGGCTCTTGACTATTTGCATCTTTCTATGAGTTGGCTACTAGAGTAATCAAAGAGTCTAGGATTCAGGAGTTACTTGCTAGAGATTGGACAGTGAGGATTATCGGGAGAGTCGCAGATTGGCTCGCGAACAACTATTCGGATGGGGAACTTCGGAGTGAAAATCCTTCTTTACCCACCAACTGCGATGCAGGATCTTCTTGTCGCGGACAAATGTGGAATAGCATGGCCTAGATTGTGTGTGTATTAGGTAGTTATCTCTCTTTTATAAGAAAGAACTATTATACAACATCCCCAGGCTTGAGTTTTCTTCTCAACTCTTTCTATCCAATAGTTTACTGCAGCTTTCTTTGATTTACCCCACAAGCATACCATTCATTAGTGCTGAACACTACAGCTAAGGGAAAAAAATGTTTATACATACACAAAGGAGGAGCAAGCTAGAAGATTCTCCTCTTTGGCTAAAAAGATACTGCTAGCTTTCAAGATTCCTGTTTTCAAACTTGCCTAAGCTCTCCATAGCTTTATTTTATTCTTTTCTTGCTATATAGCTAGAGCTCGCAGGTTTCAAAAGGAGAACTTCCTTTCCCAGGAAGAGCTTAGCAAGAGAGCAAATAACTGGCTTTCACTTGATCTCACTCCAGCAATGGAAAGAAGAAGTACTGGTACAATGCCAATACAAGTAACAAGTCAATCCACTCCTCACTAGCTTCTATAGACTCAACTCAGGGAGGAAATAACTCGTCATATCATATGACAAGACGAGGGAGTGCCTTTGCCCGAGAACCTGAAACGGATTCGTGAACAACTGCAGCTCATACTCCTAACTCTCCTCCTCGCTTACCCACCGCCTCATCCAGTGGTACCTACCGAACATAGGACTCTTCCTGACTGAAAAGACTGCTTACTTGGTAGTTGGTGATTCGATACCTGCATCTGTGGGGAAGAATGGCTAGAAAACTAATAAGCGGGCGGGGAAGGTATGACCCCTCTCCCATTGAACAAAGGGGATCCGTAGGGCGGACTCACTCACATACTGGATAGGTGGCTCGGAATTCTAGTGCGTCTTCCGTTCCCTCGGGGAAGAGAAAGCACGAATCTATTACAATCTTAGTAGAGAACAGAGGAGGAATAAAAACGTTGGTTCTTCGTTCCGTCCTTGACCTATGATATGATCAATGGCTTAATCCATCCACTGGACCACCTGGAATTCTTAATTAAACCTTTACCCTTGAGATTGAAAAAGGAAATTGGATTTTATTATGAAATCTTCTTTTCTTAGCTTAGATTAAGATCATCAGACCGGTAAGTTCAATCAAATTAAGAAGGAATGAATTTCTTTTGTGATTCCTTCTTTCCGCTCTTCGCTTAGCTACACCGGCTTACAGATGCCCATGCCCTTCATGGATCTAGGAGTTCATACGAATAATGGCTAGCGGGATTCCGCATTCAATCGGAGTTGCCTTAGTTGGTTTCCGAAGGGAAGGCACTCAAGACTCTATATAGTAGTTTATGCCCTTATTTGGCTTCAAGAAGCATTAGAATCCCTTATTTAACTTACAGGGCAATCAAGGAATAGAAGCTACCATCCTAGGGGGAGGATCTATTATCTCTCTACCCAGCTCCTCGTCTAGCAGCCAAGAACAAGAGAGCTACTTCACTCAGGTTTAAGAATGATTTAGGGTCAGATGAGAAAACCAACCCTAGGAGAGAGGCTCAATAAGATAAGTGAATCGGAGTTCCCGGAAGGAGGTCCCACCATTTACTTGACTCTTAGAACCTTTGTTGGCTTTGGGCAACGGGGATCAACTTCCAGGACAGGAAAGGGCGATCCATCTATTTATTTGACCCTAGTTCACGAGAAAGAGTCCTAGGGATAGACCCCTTTGTTTTGCACCGAGAAGAAATCAATAGAATCGTCTAAAGAATCGTCTGATACTAGATGAAGAGGTACCCCGGAAAGCAGGGATAGAGGAGGCGCTGGCCTGCCATTAGAAGAAACCAAAGGCAATTAGTTCATCTTTGAATAGGTAGCCCGGTTAACCAGACAACCTGGAGGGACTTCCTGCCATACAGGAAAGGAAAGACCTGGGACCAGTACTCCCCAACTTGGGAACTCAGCTTATAGCGAAGGGGGGGAGCCGCTTTTTATGCGACACTACTATGGCGAAGAGTGAACCGAGACTCTTTCTATTTAGATTTCCCTCGGGTTTCTGCTTAATTACTGGCGTCCACCTTTATCATCCCGGAAAGACTTCAAGGGAATGGAATTCTTTTCATGCTTCTGCGCATTGATTGGATTAAAAAAGGTATCTTACTCGTGATCAACGATTAGGCTACGCAGATAGTTTCATGCTTATCCGATGCTTTCCTGATCGATCAATTGTTATATTAGTTTTTTAGTCCCGTACCCTAAGCTGGGCGATGACTCCACTCTTAGCCAGCGAGCTTTCATGTTAGCACTCTCAGGAAAGAAAGCCATCGGTACAACAATTGAAAAGGCAAGACGCAGGAACAGGCTCTTCCCCTTGACTGCTGCCAGCAACTCTTATAGAGCCCAATAGTGGCTAGGCTTCGTCCTCCGCTCGCAGGCTTTCCGTCTCATCATACCTACGAGTGAAGCTAAAGGAGAGTGACTACTGACCGCTTTCTGGCTTAGGGGCGTGCTTTCCTTAAGATAATTCGCCCATACAATAGAAAGACCATTTTATAGGTTAGTTACCCCATCATAAGTAGGGCTAGCTTGTGAATGTCGCGTAAGGCCTCCCGCGTGGAGAATGAACTAAGCCAATGCCAGACGATGGAAAAGTGATTAGCTTCCCTAATAGAAAAGGGAGGGCTTACCTTACTTATACTGACTCTAATATAATAGGCTTGCCTTAAGTAAAGGTGAAAAAAGTCCCTACTACTAGTGGGCGGAAGACCACTCAGTGAACTCAACTAGAGATAATAACTATAACCAACACTTATAAGAGTTCTCGTATGCACTATACATACATGAGTGAAGTGACTTCCCGGGGAAGGCACGAACGGACTCCTTATACTACTGTAAGCATATGAAGGAATGGGCTCTACTCTCTCTGAATGGAGAGAATAAGTTCTACTCTTTCACTGGCTGCTATCTTACTAAAGAGTGGTCCTCTCTTTGCTACCCTCTCGTCACTCGCTTCCTTTCGAGAAGACGAAGAGGATGACACTGGGGATCGTTCTTACTTAAAGAAATTCCCATGAGCTGCCTTGAGCCGGTCACTCCAAAATCGATGATTCTTGGCCACTGACTTACTGCTTTCATTCAAATGCCACTGATGCGTAAGACATTGAGTTGGACTACTTTCCTTCTGGTAATGCCTTTCTTTCTATTTATTAATTTCTTTCTTTATTTGAATTGAGTTGTTAATCCTCTACTAGGTACCTATACTTATGGCTTTGCTTATGCCTATGTTCCCGCCTTTGTTCTTGGTGTTACCGATAGATACCTTTGCTATTCGTAGATAAGCTGGAACTACTGGATCTTATACTAGGTATACTTCTATCTTAGCTACAGATGCTGCTGATACTATTGGTGGTGCGTATGGTACTTCAAAAGGATCTGGTACTGGATACACTACTGGATGTGGGTATATGAATAAGCAAGAACTTGAAAATCAAAGTTATACAACCCTAGTTTATGCCGCCTATGCTACTGTCTCTGCCTTTGCTTATAGGTATTATTATAGGCACTTAATATGCTACAGTACTTGTTATGCTTAACTTAAAAAGTACCCGTCTTAGCTACTAATGCTACTGGTCTTTCGACTGGATCTACCCTTGCTTCCTATGCTGCTACTGATACTGATAGTTATGCTGGTGGGTTGACTGGTCTTGTTACTGGTGCTGGCTATGCCACTACTGTAACCTCTGTCTATGGTGGCTGTGCCCCTGCCCTTAATGCCTTTGCTTCAGCTGATGGGACTGGTGCTTTGGCTGGGGGATTCCATAGTTTGTTTGGCAAGGCACAAGCTTGATTTATGTATATAGATGCGCGGCGCAGCAGGCAATGACGAAACCCCCTTTATAGGGACTTAAAAAACTCGGTCTTGAACTGACACTGGAATTGGATTGACTACGGGATCTGCTTACTCCCCAGCACCCAGATTCGCTTTTGACTCGGTCAACCAGATATGGAACTTAAAGTAATAGGTAAACTCTGGCACCTGGCACGAGAAAAGGATCTTTATCTGGGCGAGATAGTAATAGCTTTCTAAATTCAATGTATTTGCTCGAACCGGAACAACTGGAACTACACCCAGCTCTAGAATTGCTGCTACTTCTGGTTGGTGCTCTGATGCTGGTCATGATTCGATAGAAGAAACTGCTTACTCGGAGGCCTTCACCTCTGCTACTAACTTCATTAGTCGCCCTCCTTATGGTGTTCAGTGGCTCCGTACACCCTTGCTCTTTCTCCAGCCCTTGTTCCTGTCACGGGTTGTGCTCCCGTGACTCTCTGCGCGGTTATAAGCCCGGAGATCGAATCTTCTTCTTCCCTCTCTTAGGCTATCCAGCATGCCAAGCGTGCGTATACGATCTTTTCCTTTGCTTTGGCATTATGATATAGGTGAAAAAGGGGCATAGCCCTTTGCGGCGCACAAACTCTCTCGCAAGACCAACCACAGAATAAAGATCTCATCTCCCAAAGCAAGAATAAATTTCAGAGGCGGAGTAATGGAGAGCCGATCTCTATCCCTGCACCCACTCAAGTGGACGACGTGATTATGGCTGACTTTACATTCCAACAAACGTACACACCTGCTCCAGTCTGGGATTCTAGGTTCTTCAAAGAGACGGTGGAACAGGGGAAAGCCAAAGCACACATCTATGATGGGGCAGGTGAGGAAGATGAATTTGATGCGTTTGTTCTTGAGGATATGGAAAGGGGATCAGAGGGAACTTGATCTGGGCAAAACAGCATCTACCCTAAAGTCCTTATTCCCTTGAGCGAAATAAATATTGTTTTTCTATTAGTAAGAGACAGAAGCTAAGCTTTGAAAAGGAACTGCTCTAAGCGCTCTAACCGGCGTATGTGCCTAGATTAGGACGAGCTGCTTAACCGGCCACTTGAATCTTTCCTATCCTATGGTAAGCATGAAAGAATTCTTCTATGACTCTAGGCTCAAGGCCATGTACTATAGAGAAATCATTGAATTGAACTCCTCCCGTCACCTATGCTAGGCTAACTAAACTAAATAGTAGTGATGAAAACGTCGTAGGCAACTACCTCTCGTCCCAGTTGCTCAGTGGTGGAGCGATCGGCTGTGCACTTTAAGTAAGTGACCGAGCGTAGGTTCCCTGGGAAGCCCTATTCGATTCAATGCGGCTAGTCATCAATAAATTACGGGAGAAGGAAATCAAGATTGGATAGGTGGTTCCAAACCCGGTAGCAGCATCTGGAGCTTCGAATCTTTTATATAGATGTCCATCAAAGAAGCCTTTCTAAGTTAAGGTGAATTCTTCCTCACACGAATATGAGATGTTTGAAACGAGTGGGTCAGAATGACAAAGACTTTTTCCTAGCCGCTGATGGAGACAATGTGGGACCTCGTGCTCAGCCGGTTAAGCCGGTTGCTCTTTTAGAGAAACCTAATTTCCTGAACATTGCCTCGGTAGAAGCAAACCCAACTAATACGCAAGCCCATCTCCCGAAACAATCAAATCAAAGCAAAAGTGCCTTGCGGCTGTCGCGCCTCTCTCTCTGTCTCTGTACCTTGTGTTTGTCCTTGTTGTTGAAGATTACTAGGAGTATTTCTCCTCCGATCACATACTGCACATACTTTGTTTGATCAAATTCCCCTTTTTTTTGGGGTCTTCGGTTTTCCCTTTATTTACTTGTTTTTGTACGCCCAGCTTCACGTTGACTAGAGACATCCGAAGCTTTTCCTGGTGCGTCGTGCGTCCTCCGAGTCCTCTCGATACCTCTGTGGTTACCATATTTCTTCTTTCTTTTTTAATCTCACTCCTCCCACTCGCCCCTTCAGTACAAGGTGAATCGGACTTAGCCATCTCGAGATCAACGGGATTAGAAAAGCTCATAGGAGAAGGCGATCCAGGACCTAGCGAGGGGAGAGCTATAATCATAGAAACATATATTCAACCTACAAAAATTATGGGCGCATCGGAGAATGCAGAGATCACTATCAGTAGTATATGCCTTTCCTGGGAAAAGACCTAGAACATACTTCTTAAAAAGGGTGAAACTTACATGAACGGCCACGGATAGAATGACGAGAAGGGACAGCTGTTCATACTGCCACGGGGGATACAAACGGGTTCCGCTCTTCACCTTAGCTATGTGAGTGCGCGGTACAAAGGCCTACATTTGAGAGGCATTGCCTATAGCACCTGACTTGATAGCGCAGGCACAAGACCTTTTGAATGCACATTGAATATCACAATTAAAATGAGACTTTTACTTTGGAAACTGACTCGTAAGAACATAATAGTCTCCTTACTTAGTCTCACTCATATGTACTCAACTTTCTTAGTGTTTAGATCAAGGCACCTATATTATGTAGATAATTTCTTCTCAAGATGCCTATTCATCTAAGGATGCCCATAGAGAGGGGAGATTCGAAGTAGGTCAGGTCAAATAGAGCTGTCTTTGAAAGCTGTCCAATCGGTCTAACCAATCCTCTAGTTGAAGAGTAATAATACGGTAAGCAGGAGCAAAGAAAGTGGCTGCCATTAGTTAGCTGCAAGGGATGAGAGAGGCCTTTTCCGGGTAAGAGATGAATGAGGCCTTACGAGGGCTCTTTCCCACTTAATAGATTCATTCCTTCGTTACGGCGGTTGAGGGTACCCGCCGTTCAGAGATGCTATTAGAGTAGGAAAGTTAGCCAACCTCCCTAGTTTAGATAAAGCACCCCTTAATCGCCCCACGGCATCTGGTTAGGACACACAGCGTATTCTATTCCGAAATAGCGGATTCTATAACAGCATTCTGCCTTTTCGAAGACAGAGCACTCGTGGCACACACGCTATATCCGCGAGGATTCCAAGTGTTCTAATTCATCTCGTTACAGAAGATCTCCCACATCGAACATGCAACTGCTTGTCGCATACTCCTGCTACTCCGACCTACGCTTCTCACATCGCATCCTTGGTCCTTAAACGACGGTATATTCTTTTTTCCGGGTTCTATGAGCGTAAATGGAGACACTTCCCCCTTCTTCGACATATGAATATGCCTCGCCCAGGCTTTTGCCAACAACCTTTCTTTCCAAATCCACTGGGTAAACCCAGCTAAAGTCCAGGAACAGCTAAAAAGGCTTGAAACATTAAGAGGAAATAGAAAAATTCGTATCCAACTCAATGTCTTACGAATTAGCGACATTTGCTACATAATCCGCATCTCTTGTCGGAATTCCCCCTCACCCTTTCAAGGGATGAACCTTATCTAACCCTCAAAGCCAAACAGTAAAAAAAAGAAGTCAACCTGGACTAAACTATCTGATACTTAACTAGATGCCGCAAAAGCCCCAACTCTGGCTCAAGAAAAAGAAAGAAGGGGTATCCGGAAGGGAAGTAGAAGGTCTTCCATGCATTAGCCACAAGGCACCCGTAAGAGTATAAATCAGCATTTCAGTTAGATCCCGGAAAGGCTCATCCGGCTAGGGCTGAGATCTCGATGCTGCTATGTCTCATTACCTGTTTCGTGACTTTCCTTATTTAAGAAGCGCAAGACCCTCTTTCCTTTCTTCGGTTCTCGTCTGCCAACGGACAAGCAGTCTTTGTCCTGTCTATCCAGCCGGGGAAGAGGGATGAGATCAGTCAAGTCTAGGAGAAGGCCACAAGTGGAAGCAACCGATGCTTTGATCATTCAATTGACTCCTTGCTGCCAGTCCGTGCTTTCTGTCATGCTGGGTTTCGGTCGGTTTTACCTACTATTGGATTTGAACCAATGACTCTCGCCGTATGAAAGCGATACTCTAACCGCTGAGTCAAGTAGGTCAAGCTGAGTCAAGTCAGAGAAAATAGACCCTCCCCTTACTATACAAACAAGGGCGGCGGAGCGCTAAGAAAGAGAAAGTACAGTCCGATTGCAAAGAAGCGAAGGTACCTTTACTACTAAGGGCGTATAGCGGCACTTGACTTTGTGCACCTGACATATTCTAAATTGGCTACTTTATATGCCAAAATGGATGAAAATGCTTTTGGGCTCCCCACATCTTAAGGAAAGCGGCCCCCTCAGGCACTGAAAGTGAACTATTAGCCATCTCATCCCGGGACAAAACCCAGCCTACTAAGCGGAATTCGAATGGAATCTTCAGAAGACTTAATAACAACGTCAGGTGGGGGTAGCGGCAGTCCCTTATTAATCAATTCTAGTTTCCGCCTCCGTGATCTCCGGATACGATTGCGAGGCGGATTGCCCAGCTGGGCAGTGGATAAAGCCTGAGAGGCAGCCTGAGTCGACAAGGGGCTGACTGGTTGCAAAAGAAGCATCTTTCACCGGAGCAGGTAGGGGAACTGAGGAAGGAGAACAGTAAGTAGGCGTATATGATGGAGCGTTCAGAAAACTATCGAGTGTACCCAATCCAATAAACAGAACCAAGCTCCATCCAGGACCTATACAAGGTGAATTCGATAAATTCCTCGTGTTCAGTCCCCGAAGATGGCGGTAGTTCCAGATCAACGGGTTTATAGAACTCCCGTATCTTATAGAACAAAAGACCAACCAAGATGACTTGCGCAAAAGCGATACTGAGAACAGTATGCATGGAGAACGTCTTCGCATACATATGTAATCGCATCACATTATATCTGCCCCGTTATCTCCTCATCTTCCTAGGATCCGATATTGTTGCTTTTCCTTTCGTTTTTGTTTTTAGATTTGATTTGTCACTTGATGGATTTATTTTATACCTTACTTTCGAAGTCTTTCATCGCCACGGGAGGCCGCGCCATCTCGTCTTTATTGATCAAGATCCGCTCTAAGAGCCATTCTTTCCGAAGCATAGAGTTTCAGTCCTAAGATCACTATGATGTCCTTTGGGTCGGATTCGCGTGAGGGCACTGCAGGAAGGTTGGACTGACTCAGTTCCACTTGTAATTCCTCAGACAAGACAATCGATCCCTACTCTAAAATATGGAATTTCACTATACCATCTCGAAGACCATCGAATGCCCCTTTAGCCCGGGATTAGAGTAATAGCCCTTGGTTCAATCCTTTCGTTCTAGGTAGTCCCTTTTCCTCCTCCTCTGTAACTGAAGCAGCCAGCTAAGGAGCCTTGACCAGGATATGGTGATATTCAAAGTGTGTGAATTCACTTCATCATACGAAAGAAGGAAAATCGGCCTTTGGGAGACTCAAAGCCTTGGCTATCCGGGGATGTAAGATGAACTACCTCGCTTTTGTTGATCGGTATACCCTTGCTCAATTCCTTCCTACTGTCGAGTCTTGTTTGTATAGCTACCTAGCTACCGTCAACAAGAAAGAAAATAAGGGAACAAAAGTCTTTTGAAAAGCTCCATGAGGACTCGCCCCTGTTCGAAACTTGAGTATGAGTGGTGCTTAGCTCTCTCAGCTTCAGCGTCCCCTTAAACCGCTTTCAAGCCCTATCATCAAGAGTCTCGGTGTAAGAATTTCTCTTTATAAGTAGAAGCTAAGAAAAAACTCCTAGGGTTTGAGTCTAATTTCTGTATTCCCTGTATGTATTCCTGTAATGGGTCTTTTGTCTTTTGTTGCTTCAAATGCTTGTTTTTATATAGAGATATAAAAATCTAGTTCAAGTAGGGGCTTCCACGTCTCCGACTGGGTTACATCTAATAGGTTAGAAAGAACCCGTTACCTTCACTCCTCTCCTTTAGTAGAGCCAATGCCTCCTCTCTCGCTGCTACTGAGCTAGATGCTGAGCTACCTCATTCTCTTCCTGTTGAGGTGGGAAACCCCTCATCCCTTGGTTGTCAATCAGTTGAGTTTGAAAACCCCTGGTCGAGCTTCTATCTTCTGCTTCTTCTGTGGATTCCCCAGTTTTGGTTGATTCTCTGGTATCTGGTCTTGCTGCTCTTCTCTTTTCCACTCAGAAGCTGGTATGAAATTAGCTTAGCTTTAGCTGGGGAGGAAAGAACGGAAACAAAGAAGAAGGTAGGACGCTAACCTTGCTTTCAGTAATGGTAAGAGTGGCAATGTGTCCTTCTAGCAATGTGCCCCTTCCTTGTTGGGTTACACCCGTCCTTTGTCAACACACCTATAAAATAGGGTAGGGAAGGAATTAACCTTTGGGCGAGTTCTCCTACAAGACTGTGATGAAAGAGGTTTCTGTCGAGGGAAACGACTGCTTAGTCGAGTATCTCCGCACCTCTGCTTGAAGAAGATGCCCTTGCAACTTCATCTACTGAAATTGACATCTTACAAAAACTTTCATCTCCAACTATGAACTCCTACTTTTTTTTATGCCCCTCGCCTTAGCTTCTCTTACTTACCGCAATTTCAATAGTGAAGAAAGGATTTATGGGAGTTCTTCACTCAGAAGAATCAGACTCAGACTGATTCTGCCTTTGCTATCCAAACGGTTCGACATTCCCAAGCGGACCTTACTCGGCTTAGAAGGTCTTGAGGGTCTGTCAGCATTAAGTAAGTAAGCCTATCCAAATCTATTTCCGCAGACTGGTTGCACTTATGGTGCTATTAGTATGTGATAGGGAACGTTTTTTCATCTCCTCCTCTCTCCTATTAATCAAAAACATCCGGAAACGCCACGCCGGTGTTTAGTGTTCGATTCAAATCGGTCTATTCGCCGAACTTTTATTGAACTTTTTCTTTATATATATCTTTTTCTTATCTTATATAAAGAAAAAGTGCACTTCTCCGTGTCACTCACAAGCATCGGGCTACTCCTCCTTGTGCTTGCACGAGAGTTGTCGATGGCTCAACTAAACATTGACTGTTTTGTCTCTCTTTTTTTTCTATTCGTAGCATCTCATACCTTATATTATTTATGATTCATGTCACTACCAACGCTTGCTGTGAGTTAGGGAAGTAGCAGGAATAGGAGTGAGGAGTGCCTCAAAGAGGCTAGCATGGTCTCCTATACAGAACAGATGAGGAGCAGGCTTTGGGGAAAAGCACAGCACATCAGCCAGCCTTTCAAGCATCCTACTCCTTGTAATCGTATGAGTCCTGGCCTAATCCTTGAGGGCTATCAGTCAAATTAGGAAAGATTGTTGTCTGAAAAGTAGTCCATTACGTATGTATGGTAGTTTTTTCCGTATGCCCGTCTAAGCGGGTTTCCGTTGGGTGAACCCTTATCGATCTTCTTCTTGTTTGGTAAGCGGCTTCTTGCCTGGCGCATTACCCTCCTTTAAGTTGATTTTACTACTATTTTCTTTCCCGCATTCTTTCATTTCTTTCGCGAACAAAAAGGGCTTTCATAAGGGTTTTCCAGTCTCTGGGTAAGAAGTTTTCCACCTAGAGCCCGTAATAGTGGGATTTCTCCTATTGCCATTGTATCACTCCTGGGAGAAAGCTAAGGATCTTTCCTCATGTTTTGTGGTTCGTCATGCCCACTTCCAACTATATAGGACGAGTCACTTCATAGGACTAGTCACTTCAGGTTCCTCTTGAGATTTCTTACTAATTCCTGCCTTTCCTTCACAACTGGGTTCTGGATACTTTCCTTGGCCTTCCTAGCTCGCTGATTTGAAGGTCTATCCTAGCTTTCAATTCCTTCTTCTACAGACATCAATTTCTCGTCGGTCTTTCCTGCTATGCTCACCAAAGCCATCCATACCATAGAACCCTCACTCTTCTTTTTGTTGTTATCCGTTTGAGCATCCCCGGATCCAATCAGCAGTGGTAGAGAGTCCTCTTCCCCCAAGCGCTGAAGTAACTTCCACCATTTTAGCCACTTGCTTCCTTGCTCCGATATGAGTTGAAAAGTATCCAGGGAAGTCCCCTATAATATAAAGCAAGTCCCGTTCCACTCTTCTCTCAATGTCAGTGCTGGGAGATCGGGTACAGCGAGATCACTTTTCTGTTAGTCTGCTATGCATGAAAGCAAGAAGCTCTCTTTCTTCCTCGGGAATCTGGTATGTGAGAAATTTGTATACAAGGTCTCACATGTAGAGATGCCCTGCCCATAGACATAGAGGAAGGAGTTGGTAGCAGACAAGTCATTCAGCAATGAAACTTCCATGGCGTAGATTGACCTTTCATGAATCTGTCTTGAAGAGTGAGATCGTTATTGCATAGATAAGGTGCCTATCTCTACACGTCCACAATGAGATCAGAAAAGCAAGGAGCTTTCGCTTCGCACCTTGGTATGGTCCACTTGATGAGTATCTCTGGAATTTCTCTTCAAAATTGTAAACAGAAGGTCTTACTCCATACCGTTGAATGCGTGTGGTCAACTGTGTAATCGAGGAAGCCAACATTGACTGACTTTCATGGTTAAGGTTCGAAAGACGAAGAACCAACAAGATAGGGCGCTTTCCCCTCTTCTCTAACTAAGAGGAGAAGCAGAACATGTAGCTTTTCATCCTTGTTTGATCATCCTATCAGTCATGGTAACGGATTGAGTCTCTATCTTTCGGTAGCTGGTTTGACTCTTTGTGATCGAACAAAACAAAACATAAAGAAATATCGTAGTGTAAAGGTAAAAGTAGTATCACCCTAAAAGCAGTCTATAGGGGTAATAACAGGGTAGGTGTGTATTTTCATCGAGATTGGTTTTCTTCGGACTTCTATCAAATATATATTGTTAAGTGCCTTATCGTGTTAAGCAACAATAAAATGAGGAAAAACCTAAATCAAATTGAAATCAAGCTCCTCAAGGATCAAAACCCTCGGTAACCGGCGCTACGACCCCGCAAGGCACTACTGTAGCACTCATTGGCCCTAGATTTATGTCTCAACTATAAGAGCTTTCATTCTGTTTGTGTTATATACGATATTAGATGTTGCTGGTTCGGCGAAGTCGATTTCCAAAACAAGATTCGAAATTAGAAACGGATTCTTGACTTTTCTTTTTTACCATCTCCGGAAGAAGAAGGACTCTCCCCAAGTGAATGAACTTTCCGCTAAAGCAATTGAATCAGCTCTTGAAGCAATAGGAGAACTCATTCCCGCATGCAGATGTCCCATCCTATTTTCTTCTATTCTTTTTAGCTACAACCGAGGAAGCTGCATTCAATCGATTGGGTTTGATCGAGGAAGATACTTTTCCTTCTGGATCTCCATCCTTGACTATAGTCAATAGAGATGGATCCACTCAGGATTGAACTAGATTGGGCAATTTGATCTATAAGAAGACGATAATAGATCCTCATGGGTAGGACGGGTGCCAAAGTCTCCTTAAAGCGGCCTATTCAAAGAAGATAATGGGCGCACTCGACGAAGACTATACTTGGTTGGATTGAGCTCTACGGGAATGGGGCACGGAAGAGATGGGGGTTTCACTTTAGAATTAGAACATCTACACCGGCCGCATCTGAAACAAGAGCGAATATTCCCATAAGAAAGGAAATGGGGCATTCTTCCTTTTCTGGTTCACGTGCAGAACGCATTCTAACAGCTGTAAAACAAACCCAATGTCCTTCCCGCAGGGGAGTCAGTTGAATGTGGGATAACCAAAAATGCCCTTCTCTTTAATAGCAACCGATTCTAGCAGCTTAGTCTTGCAAAGATGAGGTTTACCTTAACAATGTCTTGGTTGGAGCTATGGATGGGGTATGCCTATATCTGTCTATATGGCAATTCTGCACTAAATACAGCCCTTTCTTAAGGCAGTTCAGTTGCTTTGAGATGAGCCCACAATGGTTTTGCGTATAATGATGACAGAAGGTTTGCAGATCGCTAAGAATAAGGATTCATCAAGTCCGGTATCAATCATTCAAAAAGAAGAGAGCCAAAGAACCTACTTCTCTTAACCATCATGAGATTTGGTAGGCTATGGATAGACTAGCAGCTTGCTTAGCTTAGACCAAGTTGAGTTCTTCAGTCTTACGTGTAGGGGAGGGACCGTCCCCACTAGTTCAGCAATCCACCGGAAAAGGCAATGGAAATTCAATGAAAATAAAATTTGCTTCGTCCTTTTGAAATAGGGGTCGTTTTTCCAAACAGTTTATATGATGGTTTTCTCTTATACACAACAAGAGTTAAGACATAGTCATGATGGATGTGATTATAAAAAAGGTAAATGCAGTTTAAACTCATTATAACGGGTATTGGCTAGGTTTGCATGATTTATCCTTCGAGGGAAAAAAGGAGAAAAAGGTGATGGTACTTTACTAATCCAACTCATTGAACTACTAACTACCAGCTCTCTTCCTAACTACCAGCAACAGAGATGGCAGATCCCCCTAACCCGCATCTGCCACCCCGCCAATGGTGGCGGCGGGGCCTCACCACCATTTGGTGGCTACTATAGACCTAGAATGTATAATAAAAAACGAGAACATACTGCAATTCCGAAAAGTGTTTTAGTTCCATCTTGACGCGGTAGGCTCAACACCAGCAGCTAAAGCGATTGCTAGCATGAGCCCCAAACCTGCAGCCTGAAGCACTAGTCCCCTAGCAGGTAAGTCAAGATCTAGAAAAGGCTTTTCTTTCAGAACCGATTCCACTGCCATCGATACGTCACCCGTTTCGATATATTTGGCTATATTCCAACCGGGGGGTTGGTAATCCAAGTGTGTGAAGTTCTCCCGCGCTATCGGGCCCATGAGCACATCCCCACCAGTTGCTAGAAATGTTTCCCGAACAGTAGAGACTGGCTCAAACAAGTACCAAACGGTACAACCCACCCCCAGAATGACTAGTGCTAAGTATCGCCCATAATAGACAGGGCCTTCTGTGAGAACCTCCACTAGTACCTTAGTCACATCTAGATTTTGAATGTAATCAGATAGGATTACACGGAGGCCTCTTCCGCTAGTACACGCTTCACACACCGTGTCGATTGGTAAATCAGACCTTATGCGGGACAACCCCAGCCTCTCACAATTCCGAGTGAATTGATCCAGCTGATTTGGGGTAAATACCAGATCCTTGAACTGGTACCTAGGCACCCAGGGGTGAGCCCGGTATGCTATCTCCAAGCCTACATCAGGTCTGATCTCCCTGTGGGATGGGATAGGAGGAGTATTCCAGTGATCCTTATTTAGGGCAGAAGAAGATGAGGGTACAGAAGATGATGCTACAGAACCTGACGATGATGCCTCCGAGTCGTGATTTGTGAAACTATCAACACCAAAGTCTTGAACCTGGGTAAAATACGCATCATAATTGAAAGGCATAACATGATTTTGAATTGCGAGAAACTCATCAATATTAGAGTAAAGCTATTGTAGGATTCTAGAATATTACATAAACTAGTATCAGATTTTTGTAGGTTGTTAACCTCAAATGACATGGGGAAACAAGAGCTTGGACCAGGCCGTGAGTGACTTCTCTTTTATCAGATCTAGGTGAGGTTGTCATTTCATATAAACTATTCATAAACAAGTGAAGCGATGTCCCTCTTTCTGAATGAGATAGTATTGGCTTACCTCCCTTCTATGCTTGGCATCTTTCTCTGCCGAGAGTGAATCTGAACTTAGCATTACTGAAAGCTGAGTAAGGAAGGATAAGTCAGTCAGTCTTTGACAGATTATATGCAATTGGAATGAGATAAGAAGTAAGGAGAATGAGTGTCGCTGCTTTCTGTCCTTCGAGTCTAAAGAAAAGGATTGTCCCTCCAGAAGAGAATCATATCCAGTTAGATTGCGAATCGGCCTTCCATGTTTCTTAGGATAGGAGAGTCCGCCAGTTCTGAGAATAGGTGATTAGCGTGAATACTACCCAATTCCATGATGCAACTTGGTTACACCAAAGGCACTGAGTGAAGTCCACAACCTCCGAGAGGATGGATTTATCCTCAGTTATCCAAGAGAGTTGTCTGATATAGTGACAGAATGTCACAAGTCAGCACTCACCTAGATGGAAAGGAAAGACCAAGAGGTGGCACTTCTTATTCACTAAACTAAAGCGGTCAAGCTATTTCATAACCTTTCTTCTCAATAGGGAGGGAGGAAGATTCATCTTGGTTGGGCGTGAGCACTTCTATTGTTGATGCGAGCTATCCGTATTCGGTTCCCGTGTAAGAGACCCCGAACAGAGGCAATGGAGAGTCCGAGAGGAAAGAGACATCTATTTATCCCCTTCTTCTTCTTATGGAGAAAGAGGCGCCTTTTCACGAGGGAATGAAGCTATTCAATAGTGCCTTCCTTAGAAGGAATTTACACAGGGGCGTCGCGAGCAGCACACAGGGCGAATCCACTTCTGACCTTCTGATCTTTCCCACAGAAAGTTTTTTTATCAATTCCATTTTATAACTAAGAAAGCAGTCTACTCATGTACTCTAGCTTCGCTAATGAGATAAGGTAGTTGGCTTACTTGCTTGTTAGAGGACAGGTAGTGAACTAATTGCTCTTCTTAGAGAGAAGGAGATGCTTGAACACCCTATTCTAAAACAACTTATTCTAGCTCGGGGATGGCTGCTATCTTTCTAAACAGGAGGAGGAAGGGGAAGCAAGTCAGAAGGTGCGGATTCTATTCCAGGATTCGTTCCACTTCATCGACAACAAAAGAAGGCAGTCGCTGCACACATACTATATTCAACCATCTTGGCATCCGGATGTGAAAGCAGAACTAGCGCTTAAGGTGCCGGGGGAAGAAGTCAAGTCTCATCCCTTTACTATGAAACCGAAACTAAGCGGCTATTCTTCATATCGAGAAAGTGAGAAGGATTTGCTGCTAGACTTTATGCTCTCCTTCCTTCAACTATGGTAGTGAAAGCATCATCCGAATCAGCCTTTCGGCTAGCACTTGGGATCGTTCAAAAAAATTCCCTGAAGCTGGGAAAACCCCTATTTACCGGGTCTGGGATCTATTTCAACTCGGAGATTGCCTGGTCTTTCTCGCCTTTCTCTACTATGCCTTTCATCGTGAACTACTAAATTCTCTTGTTCTTGTTGGCAAAGATAAATCTAGCCTTTTTGCTTTCTCCTTTCTGGGTCCGGGCTAATTCTTTGTCAAGCACCAATTCTTCCTTTAGTTGATCAATTCCTTTAAGGGTAAGGGATCTACTACGGAAAGCATTTGAACAAGACCGATACCGATTAAGCATGTTGACTATCATAAAGCCTACCACCTACCCGAAAGCATTCTCTCTATCCGAAAGCCTACCATCGACACTGACTCAATGCAAGGGAAAGAGAGTCATTATTTAAGCCATGCTAGCATTCGTTCCGAGTCAACAATAGGAAGAAGAGCTGATTCAACAATAGCAAGAAGAGCCTCCTTCGGACCCTCCCCTAGAGAATTCACTCTCTGGAAGTAAGATAGCAGCTAAGACCATTTCTTCCGCATCAACTGGCTTTCCATTCCTAAAGAAAGTGTAATAAGTCAAGCCCCTTCATGACAACCAAAAGAGAGAAGCCAAACTCTACCGCACTGAAGAGCGAGATAAATAACTGACATCCTTGGTTGATGATACTCGTCGGTGAAAGGGAAAGCGCGATGAAAGGCAAGTCGTTCTAGTGTTTTAGAGCACAAGAAGTTGCTAAAGAGCGAATAAGAAGGGGCTTCCAACTGGAATCGATGGCGCATGGCCAGGAGGCTACCACAAGCAAAGGCTTTTGGATTGGAAGTCCATCTCTTCTATGCAAAGTCAGTTTAGAAGAAATTGAATTAGAATTGACGTAGAATTAAGATGAATCGACATTTGATTCAAGATTGCCCTTCGACTTGTGAACTATATCTTACCTGCGGCTTATAGCATCAATATCCATGTAGGTGACCTTCTACTGAGCGAAATCATTACCTTATCTTCGCTCTTGAAGTTATTCTTGGCGCTGCTGCCCAGCCGGGGTGAATGTACTGGATGCTGCTCGTCAAAGCAAGGAATGTCGCACGTAAGAGATCCATAGTACGCAAAGAGAGCAGTTTCCTTTCTGTTCTTCCTTCAATAGAAGAGCACGCCCTTGGCCTTTATCACCAGATCAGCCGTATTTGGAAACAGCTGAACCTTGCTTAATCCATGACTTCTTTTCCGCGTCTGTACTCCCTTCTTGCCTATCCTGGGCCCCCTTCGGGAGTCCTCCTGGGAAGCTCAGTGATAGCTCTTACCGAATGCTAGCTCTGGGAGCTAGCATGAGGGAGTGTATGACGTATTGAGTAGAACATATGCCGGAGTTTGAATGCTAGGCTGTGAAAGCACCGTAACGAAAGAGGTTTTCAATGGAGAATCTATTACATATTCAAATAGAATAACTCGCTTACTTAATATTATTATTATCGGTTACTCAACCTTTGGATGGAGGATCTTCTGTATTATACCTGCCTCTGATAACAGCCTAGAACTTCTCATTTCAGGTGCCGATATCGCGGAATTAGCTTGCCTTTATATTACTAATTCACTCATTGTCAGTTGAACCTTGTCCAGCCACGGTAGTAGAGTAGGCGCATAATAAGTTTATGCCCGCTTCTCAAAACAAAACTAGGAGCGTCTCAATAAAAAAACACGTAGTATATAAAGAAATACCTTTTCGAGCGACACCTTTCCCACGTTTTTTGGTCTACCTTCTTTGACAACTCTGGTCGCTCGCAGCAAACCTGCCGGTCTTTCAATACCCAATGCAATTTAGAACTATTCTAAGTGTACACTTTGACTTGTTCGTTTTCGACTTTTAAGTTGGATCGAGACTTGACGCTATTAGAGCTAGTCAATAAAGATAGGGTATTACTACCAGTCATAGGAGAACGGCTCTCAGTTAGGGACGTTCTTCGAAACTATTTCTCGCAGCTTATCCATTAAGGAATAGCTTCGTCGGCATGTTCATCTTCCCAGCCCCTGGGTAGTGAATGTTCTGATTTCATATATAACATAGAAGTAATGAAACCCTTTTTGGTGAAGAAGGCAGGTCAATCATGGCAGGAGGTGCTGGTGGTCTGGTTGTTTGTTCTCGAATCAATGACCGGGGGTGGGAAAGACTGGAGTGCTGATTGAGCGATACCATGTCTCAGGAATTTTTGTACTTCCTTTTATTATTTGATGAGCCCAAGTGGCCAGTAACGAGTACAGATCATAGGCCGACAGCCCGTTGCTTATTGCTGGGAGACTTCACCGATGACGGAGCGAGGTTCCACTATTGCTATTGATAGCTTGAGCCAAAGGCAGTCCCTAGTGGAGTTAGGAAAGGAGCGGATCTAAACTATCGTACTTTTCTGGTTCGTCAGCTACTAGAATTGGCTATTGGACTCGAAATGCTTCGATTCGGTCCTGCAGTATGTGGTTGGAGTATTACCGGGGGGACTCTAACGAATCCGGTGGAGTTAGGAAGGTGTGGCTGGTGCACATATTGTCTTTTCTGGCTTGTGCTTTTGGATCTAGAACTATTTTGTGATGAAGGTAGAGGAAAACCCTCTTTGGATTTGCCTAATATCTTTGGAATTCATTTCTTTCTCTCAGGAGTGGAGGGGTCTTTTTCCTTCTACCTTCCTTCTTAGCGCCTATCATCCCTTGCAAAAAGTAGTTTATATACGCAATTAGCAATTAGTAGGTTTTTTATTTTATATCTAGGACTTAAGTGAAGCTTCCACAAAGCATGCTCCACGGCCCTTTGCTTTGAAGGCTCTTACAGAGCCCTTTGGCCGAGCCCTCGGCTCGTTAGGCTTCCCTCAAGGAAGCCGCCGGCGCCAAGGCCTCAATTGAATCTCTCTTACCTCTTTCAAGTAAAGAACTTTGCCTTGTCTAGAGCTGGAATTGCACGATATCCTAAACCATTCCATAGAGTTCAACCTGCATTGGGCTTTAGTTAAGCTACATCCATTTTAGAATAGGATCTTTTATGTAGCCCAACTCATAGAGAGTTCTGTCATTTGGTCTGAACCTATTTCTTATATTCCTATGATTGTTCAGTGATGGCTTTTCTCCTTTTAGGATTAGGTTTCTATCCCATATCGTGTTGTGCTAAGCTCATTTATCTTATTAGGTCTTACCTTTTGTACTCTGTGGACGTTCAGATTGCATACCATGCAAGTCATTCATTATCCACACATGTCATACATCTTTCATATAGGATGATCTTAGAAAGCACCTAAGTGTTGGACATTTGCATGATACAGGTAAACTATAGCCTAGAAAGAAGCAGGCAAATCGCTCTAGGTTAAAATAGAACCTACCTCGGAAAACGACTTTCGAAAACTATTACTGCAGATCGACATCGGGGGTGGCCCAAACCTAGGCTGTGACGCTTCCTGTTGAGTACACAATTAAGACTTGAAGTTCGTTTACACAGTACGAGAAAGACAATTATAAAGAATGGGACTAAAGCAAATTAGATTCTATTATTGAATATAGCAATAGCATCAACATGACAATAACATTACAAAGCGATATAGGCATTTATCCCATCCATCAACCGAGAAAGACACCTACGTTACACTAACAGGAGCGCGCTTCTTTATTAAAAACACAAATACATTATGAAATGAACCCACATATAAAAGTGGGCTGGTCTGCTCATTATTTGTGTTCGTACATTTATTCATTATTGCAATACAAATAACACCTCCACTATACTAGTGATGGAGGGGATTCGCGCCGGATGGAACAAGGCGTTTTGAACCATATACTACTGTTGCTGGAATGAAACGCAGCCTCGGAACAGAATTATGCTGCTTGCTGGGCCCTGATGGTGGAACTGGCATTTTTTGGGGGAAGAAAGCGGCCCCCTTTTGCGGCAGAGTGGGCAGCATCGCTTTCCCTCGTGTAGCTATGATGCCATTCAGAAACAACACAAGAAGAAGAAAAAGAAAAAGCAGTATTTCCCATCACTGGAAAACAAATTGAGCTGTAGGCATCAAGGTAAGGGACCGAGATTAGATACTGCTGCAGAAGCGGAATCGAAGGGGTTGGTTTAAAGGTAAGGATAGCGTGATTGGCCGATTGGTTGGAAGGTAAGGATAGCATGATTGACTGGTTGCGGGTCCTTTGGATCATGGGCCACAGCTACTTGGGTAGAGACCGCTGAACATCATTTGGACAGGCCGAGGCTAGATGGGCTTAGGCCTTTTGATGGAACTGGGCTATTTGGAAGGGTTCACTTTTTTTGTATATAAGCAGTCAAACAAGATCGGATGGAATATAGCCTGACAAGCAGGCAATGGAAGGGGCTATTCCCACTACGCGCTAACTAGAAGAGAATATGTCATGTCCCTTATTCGTCTCCAATGCATCCCTATTCTCTGTGCGTCGGTGTGGCTATCTTCTCCTTGCTTCTTATCTGACTTCTCCTACTAGAGAGAACAGAACATACCATTTGAACATACTCTCTTGCTTTGGAAAATGGTATGGTACAGAGCATACTATATTAAACATACTCTCTGAAATAAGAAAAAGAGTCTGCTAGAATGGTATGGTACAATAGTAGTCTGTTACCAGGAAAGGAAAGCCCTGACTTCCGGGAAAGACTGAATCTTTGAATAGTTAGCCCGGTAAAGCCTGAAAGCCAAGCCCGTGGGTATAAAAAAGTAAAAGGCACGTAGGAATGATTCAAGCTAGCTACTGGGAAATACCTAGATAGCGATCCCCTAGGTAGGATAGCTGACTTCTCAGACCAGGCAAGGGAAGCACGCTTTCGGACAGCAAAAAAGGCAGACTCAGGAAAAGGCGCTTACAGCCTTTATTCCACTGATGACATTCTTAATAACTTTTCTTTGGGCCTATGCAAACGATTCTTCTGATGCATCTCCAGATGCGAATTCTTCGGCGGATGAAACTGTGGAGTTTGGTCATTGGCTTACTTTACTGACGATTCCAGAGCGGATTTAGCGCTATTCGAGCCAAAGGGGTTCTAAGCGGCTTAGCAAGGTGGATTTTCGGGCAGTATTAGCAAAGAGGCATTCCCGCTCCACAGCAGGTCCCGAAACGAAAGGGTTAGCAGGGCTGATCAATCCGCAGAAGCGGATAGCGATTTGCGATGAGACAGTTTGCGTCTTCCTCTGCTACATTCCATAGTTGGATGTACACTTCGAGTTGCCTTCTGAGAGTTCACTGATTAGATTGCTCTTTAGGAACTGATCAATTTGAGCTTCCGTTCATAACGAGATTGAACTTCCCAAGCATACTTTCTATGTCTTGTGTCTATCACGACCTTCATCATATACGTATGCAAGTCGCTAAATTGCCGGGTTCGGAAAGAAAGGCACTACTATATTCCCCCTCTTCTTACTGAGGAAGAAAGTCTCCGTCGGGTTAAAAGATTGAACCATCCTATCTTAATGCCTTTCGACGGGTGCTATTCGTCCTATTCCCGCGTTAATAGCGTGGGAGAAAGTACGATGCCGTGGCTTATACTTTAGGTTACCTTCACCTTCCCCACCTTTCCTTCGTTTTGAAGGGGAGATTGCTTTTTACAATTGTTTGAAGATCTTATATTTCCCGCTCTTCTTTACTTGGTAAGGCTTTCTCTCGTCCTCTAGCTGTCTTGAGTGAATCGATGGGCATTTGAGTTTAGTCAAAAGGCCTTCCCTTATAGGGCAAGAAAACTGAAGCCATTAGCTTAGTTAGCAGCTCTCTGTCGAAAACGGTCTAAGCAACTCTTTTTTTTTAACCAAAATCTTAATCCGCAGGCGTGCCAGAGTTTTTCCGTTGACTCAACGTGTTTGGAAACAAAACGGGCGAAAACCCTTTCAACATATGAATTCCCTGTTCCCATTCTTTCTCTGAAAACGATAGACTATGAATACTCTATTCATAAATCGATTCTTACACTTTTTGGGAACTAATCCAAGTCTTTCAGCGTGTCAAGTGCTTGATTGGCTTGCCTACGGACAGCTCTTCGACGCTTTGCGGGTCGGTTAAGTTGATCGTTGTCAGATCCATTATCAAGCGCTTGATACAAAGTTTCGACCAAGGGAAGGCTTACTTCCAACCTTATTTTTAGACCGAATGAACCCTTGGATGCAATTGTCTTGAGTGGCTAGCTCTACTGATTGAAGTGCTGGTGGCTTGTTGGCTTTCATCTGCCCATTCGCGGCTATCAAGCTGAAAACTTTGGAGGGGACGAAAGAGAGTTCTTGGTTGAGTTGATTCTTCGATTCTTTGTTCGTGAATAAGCGACCAAATGAGAGAAACCGCCTGTCTCAACCTACACAAGGCCAAGTTCATTCGTCTTGGGTTGGATGCTAACTAGGACTTCTGTCTCCTCCTTCCTTCGCTATTAGTTAGTTAACGGAGGCGAATCAATGCTATCGCTAAAAGCCCGACTGGATTGCTATTCCCGAGTGGATTGATCGGTTCAAGAACTCAGGAGATCCTTCTGAAATGCTTTATCTTCCTCTATCCAGCTGCTATTCCAATTCCCTCTCCCAATCGACTAAGGAAAGAACTTCACGCAATCACTGGGGCAGTCCCTTGCTCAACAAGCTTCAATATAAGGTCAAATATAGCCTTCGGGTAGTCAATTGGCTAGGTCGCTGCGTAGTGAAAAGGCAAAGATCGCACGAACATGGGAGAAAAGTAGGTCAGATTCAGCCAGATCGCCTAGCTGGGGTTGAGAAGAGGAAGTTGGCTTTCTCCTCATAGGGACGAGGCATATACCAACATAGGTCAGGCTAGCTCTCCCCTAGCCCTAAGCCGCAATAGAAGAGTGGCCGATGCCGGAGAGATCCCGACGAGTTACTCTATATAAAGGCTCGCTACTAGTTGAATAAAAGGATTGCACCTTTCTCCGCGATTCAAGATGAGTCAGAATAAGATCCTTATTCGCTCCTTTAAGGAAATAGCACACCCGATTCCCCCTCTGATGGATCTCTTCTTCGAGTTAGCCAGTTTCTTATCTCTATCTGCATTGGATTGAGTGAATGCAATCGGCCCATCCTCTGAGTACCTATATTGATTACTATATTCTACTCTGTAGGGCCCTATCGAATTGTGAGAGGTGCCTTCAAGAGTTCTATTGGCTTTCTTTGCGGGAGATATTGAAGAGAGAAATTCCCGCCATCTTATCTATCTTACTAGAATCTAATAGCTAACCTAGAGGAGAAAGCTAGCCGGCGACAAAGCAAGGGAGTCGATACTGCTTAAGGAGCCAAGCAGCGCAGAGAGGAAAAAGCCAAAGAGACTCCGAAGGGCCTATCTATTTCATACCTCTTGAAGTCGATCGGGTTCCCAGGCCAGACGGACGAGAAAGGGACAAATCCCTTCTATTATATAAGGTAGGGCCGCCCTCTGTAGCTGAAGGCAACTACTTCATAAGGTAAGGATTAGCCTACAGGTATGCTCAAAGGTCTCAGACAGAGTGGAGTAAAGCGCACCCGAATTGCTCCAGCAGTTAGGGAAGCCGGTACGCATGCAGGAAGTGGTAAAGCTGCAGTAGAGTTGGCATTTGATTGCCCTATTGTTTACTTTAAATTCTACTCTAACCTTGCACTAGTATAAGAAAGATCCCCAATGGCCAAAAGCTATCAATCCTAGGGGAACTCAGGAAGGCAAAGGGGGAGCTAGGCGCCTTCTTTTCCTCTATCGTAAAAGCCACCCGAAATAGAGCTAATCGATCAATCCTTATTGAACTGGTGATGGGCAATACATTCACCTATTGCCAATTATCCTAGATTTGACTCTACTATGGAATATTAGTTGTCTAACCCACTCCTCTCCTAATAGATAGGGCCAGGTCTTATTTCACTCCTTCCTGGCCGCTAAAACCCTCTTCTATTTTCATCTTCTCCCGCGTGAGACAAGGAAGAGTGTAACCGGATCGCATCCGCTTCCTGATACCTAGCACAGATTCCCCAGTCTATTTAGCGCTTGGAATCTCTTGGATTGCGCACCTTATTTAAGATGAAAATTCCACTACCCAAGAGGGGAGAGGCGGCAAAGCAAGAGCCAAGAACGAAGCTAGAAGGTCCAAGAAGCTATCCTGCCGACTTTCCTAAGGGACGGAGTGAGTGAATGAATACCCTACGGAGAGAATAGAGCAGCTCCATTCCCTATCCTTTTGTTCGCGGTAATAGATTGCACTAGTCCCATGAGCCTACGGGAATTCAATGAGACCTTATGCCGCTTCTAGCTGAAATGCGTAGAGGAACTCCTCTCACCTGATAAGCCGAGCCGGAGACATAGAGAATAGGAAGAGATTGAACTGGCTAGTTCTATTTAGCGTATAGTAAGAAGAATCATCGATCAATCCCAGTGCACTTATCTCATTCAATCAGCCTATAAGCGAGGTAATACAGTGACAAGAGGCGTAGCTAGGTGCCAGATCTTCTCGTCTGCGGCTTTGAAGGGAGGAATCTCATAGGCTGAGCGGCGTGTCTGTCCTAGTCCAAAGCGAATTTCGCCTTAGCTGAATAAGTCGAGATTGGGTACAAGATCGAAAAGAATGCACGATAGCGCTATAGGATCGGTTTTTTTGATCAATAGAACAGGAAGAGGAGGAAAAAAAAAGCTTATGATGAGCATCTATTTGAGTCGATCATTTCCAAGATCTAATTCCAGTTTGTTCTTATGTAGTGGAAACGCCTTCAAATCTGAAGTTTTACGCTTAAGGGAAGAAATGTTCTTGGTGGATGCAGGACTTGGGACCCCCAGAATTTGTATGCAAGATGAGCCTACAGGAGTCCCAATCAACCGGTTTGAGAATAAGGTGGGATCCCTGGATCTAGTAGCCGGTGAATCACTGATCAAAGAGCATATTTTGGAGAGATTATTCATCGATCTAGTGGCCGGTGAATCACTGATCAAAGAGCGAGCAGCCGCCAGGTTGAATGATTTGGTGGGATCTACAGATGTAGTGGCTGGTGAACCGCTTCTTCTTCTTCCACGAAGATTCAGACAAAACCGAGCTTGGCTGGAACTGAACAAGATTTGGCGAACGAATACAAAGGTCAAAGGCTTTATTATTGAGAAAGTAAAAGGAGGTTATTCAGTAGCCATCGCAGGTTTCATTACTTTTCTTCCTCGTCAAAGAATATCGAATGATCGATTCGCCATTGAGAGCATGAACCCAATACGAATATTGTGGTGTTCTAACAGCGGCGTTCAGAACCAGTCTTGAAGTGAATGAATTCAAAAGAACGAATAAGTCATGATGAAAAAACGGAAACTGGTGGACATTTATGCGACTACCAAGGCGGTTCTCCCTACTATAGGGTAGCAGCATTTCGGCTGCTCCAGCTGGAACAGGGACAGAAGTGGCTACAACCAATAACCTTGCTACCGTTGTTGAACAACAAAATTTCCCCTTGCAAGTTTTTGAGCTGGAGGAAGAAAGTCTTTTTGATACCACTGACCTTATCTTTGATGGACTTTGTGAGCAGCTGATTTCACTTCACTCCATGAATCCAATTGAGTTCATTTTCATCAGCACAAGCCGGTTAACGTCATGTTAGAGCAATACACATTTCCCTTCTACAGATGAATTCCCTATTTTCTAACTTTTTTGTAGAAAGTATACTCTAAGTTAGAATGTTTTCTAATTGGATTTCGAGGATGAGCCGGCCGGCAAAGCCTCCTCCTCAGATAAAGATGTATTCGGCGCTACTCTCCCGGAGATTCTATTGTTATTTTTCGGTCAGGAGAGACAAAAGAGAGATGCTTTCTATAAGTAAAAAGCAGATACCGCCCCCCCCATGCTCCCACGGTCCGCTTACCGAGGAATAGAAAGGAAGGACAAGTTGGTTTGAGGACCCGTTGGTCAAAGGAGAGGTCCTGATTCCGGGACGGAGCCGTATGAGGCGAGAGTCTCACGTACGGTTCCTTTGAGAAGGGTGTGATACCACCACCTATCAGGCCCGACGAGCGGTCCACGGAGCTGCATCCCTACTCACCTGGTCTATGCACATCGCTCTCTCCAGGAGGTTGGCCGCCTATCCTAGATCTTCCCATTTCCAAGAAGATCCCGGGCTCGATCTGGTTTAGTATCAAGGTGATTCTTTTTCTGTTTATATATATATGGGTCCGTGCAGCATTTCCACGATATCGTTATGATCAATTAATGGGACTTGGCCGGAAAGTGTTCTTGCCTCTATCATTAGCTCGGGTAGTCCCTGTTTCTGGTGTTTTAGTAACCTTTCAATGGCTCCCTTAATTATGTGCGAGGAAGTGAAAACAAACAAAGGAGTGGAATTCAATGGAACGACTCAAGAGGAAATTCCCTAAAGAAGGAAGGAGGCTAGTCCCCGAAAATGCCTTTTTGAAGTTGGGGCTAAAAACTCATACAAGAGGAAGAAGGGGTCTTTGCTATTCCTGTTAGAGAATGCGTTGTTAGCCTCGCTGCACATCTATCATTTCATGTCGGCTCTCCGGTTTAGAGGTAGGATTCAGCTTAGGATATTGATTGAGTGTCGGTGAAAGATGAAATAGAAGTAGGACATCCTTTAGAAAAGAAAAGAAAGTCAAGTATGCCAGAACTCGTAGCCTTGTTGAAAGAGTCTCCTCTTTCTTGTCTTTATTCTCCCAAAGACCAATTGGGATGTAATTTTTTGGAAAAGCGGAGCCCCTAGCTCTTTCATTGAATCTCCTTTGCGTCCCTTTACTACAGAGAAATTGACATAAAGAGCGCTTTACCCAGTCTTGCTTAATGGAAAAGCTTCTAAATCCTTTCTGGCTAGGTTATGGGAAGATAGAATACTCAACCTATCATTAAGACTAATAGGTGCTGGGAGTGTCTGTCGCATTTAGGGCTTTCTCCCGGAGTGGAGCTCGGGTCAATAGCTCTTTCCTTTATAGTATAGCTCGTCACTCTTTTGTTTCTGTTGTTATAGAGAATGGCATAACTAATCTAATGAGTGTCCCCGAAATCGGCGTTAACCGCTCTTATCCCTTCCTTAACTGAATCCATATTAGGTTCCGGATGAATATGAATCAGAGGGATTGCCCACTTCTTCATTCACCTGGGGAAAGGCATTGCCCCCCTCTCCGGCCATCATAGAACATTGGTATATCATAGAAGAATCTAAACAAAATTGTTGTAAATAGAAATTACTGTTCGGACCAAAAGATAACTTCCTAACAATAATCTTAGGAAGGATAATAATTTTTCCTATTTTTTTGGGAGCCGTTTAAGCATATTACTTTTTCCGACATATATAATAATAGAAGGTGCTGAGTATAGCTAATAGCTAAATAATATAAAGATGCTAGATCAAGCCTTAGCGGAACTTACCTTTCTGTTGGGAAGCCCTACTGTAAGCTTTCAATTGAAAAAAGATATGAGAATCTCAGGTGCTAGCTGTAGGCATTGGCGCCACCTCTGTCCCAGAGAAAGTATCTACCCGAAGGGAAGAGAAAGTCTATGAAGTTTAGGGCTCGGTAACGGAAGGGCTTTCTCTCGTTTCGGAAGCACTCTCCTCATTCTTTCGTTAGGGAACCCGTATAGCGACTCTCTGCTGCTTTGACTTAGCTGTTTGCTCGGTTAAACAACCACTGCGATTGCCTTTGACCATACCTTTACCTATGCCTATATGAATATCTGAAAGTTGCAGATCCAAAGCGAGTAGTTGCTTCCGGCGATTATGTTGATGAAGCAGTCAATGAAGAAAGACATGGTTGAGTCAGTCGAAGAAGCAAATGCTCTCGCCTTAGGGGAGCATACACACCTACTGCGAATTAGAGAGACCTGACCTAAATCATCTCCTAGGAATTTCCCTTCTCAAGGTAGGTCAAAAGAGCAAGCCGAGGAAAGGAAGACTCTATCGAAAGGTGTCTGCTCGTGGAATAGAAAGAGTTCGTTGCATCAACAAAGTGTAGTAGTCAAAAACGCTTACTTAAGCTCATCGATGTGTACTCACTCCTCGGCTGTGAAAGAGAGGGAATCCCGCACAGGTGATTACCCGAAAGCGATTCCAGAGACTATAAGAACGACCGGGTGGAGTAGAAGCATTTAGATTTGCTTGTCGTCAAAGGTATACCTATGAAAGTTGATTGCAAGGGTCAGGCACCAATGCATTACTAAAGAATAACCAACCAGAATAACTTCTCAGGGAGCGTGGAAAGAAGGAGACCTCAAAGTGATATCTGTAGGCGGGCTTCGACTTAGCCTATCAAGGCTAATGCACTCTCTTGATCCAATGCTAAATCTTTCGCTCAAATGGCCGATCAATCTTCAAGCTGTTCCCAACAGATCTTGTGTCGGTGAAGCAAAGACAACGAAGTGGGATGATTTCCCAAGCGGGGCGCTAACATGCAAAAAAGCCTCCTTTCGGTTCGGTTTAAACCCAAGTAGCTGTGGCCAAGGAGGGTTGGTAGTGGCGTCATGATCAAATAAGTTTATATACACTCTACATCTCCCGGAGTAGCATATCACCCCTTGTTAGCATTCCCTGCTCTCCGAAGATGATGTAAGCACTCCATTTCTCCGTTAGAGTCCGGGGGAACCGAAGCTGTAAGTTCCCTAAGCATCTGCTTTTGACATCTTTCTCGCATCCGCTAGGAGTCTACCCTTCCTTTACATATGTGTTTTTCCCCTCTCCCTTGAATTGGAATTGGTCTCGGACCATCGTTAGCAATACCCAGGCTTTCTAGCCGATTGGAAACACAGTTTTTTGCTGTTCTTTCAATTTCAAATCTTTCTAGTCGCGATAAGAATTCCTTAGCATCAATAAGAATTCCTCTATTGCTGGTAGAATTGCATTAACCAAGGCCGCTTTCTTGAGTGAAGGGTAAGCTTTCACCAGGTTGGAAGGGGCAAGTGCCGGGTGAGGAAAGGGTGGTCTAGGATCAGCTGCTTTAATAACTCGTCTCAATCGACGAAGGCGGGCTCCTTTACTAGTAGACTAGTAGGAGCAGCATTCCTTAGTTTCCATAGGGCTTTGAAAGTCCCTTGTGCTGCTAATCCACTGAGCAAGAACAGCGAACCAAAGGAAGTTCCTTAGTGTTGAGGTTGATTCTGGTCTGGAGGTCAAAGCTTAGACCGTCGATGCGATGTTCCGTAAGGCCCCCATACTTGGATCTATCACTACCAGGAGAATTGGTACCAGAAGAACTGATCCAGCGGGTTTTTAAGTGAAGGGTGAAGGGTAAGCCTCTACAGCCAATGGGATGGGAGTTATCCTCCTTTTGCTTTACCCGGTAACAAAATCAGTGGAAGAAGAAGGAACGAATGAAGAATAGTATCGGAAGCTAAAGTGTCCACTGCTTCCGATTCGATAGAGTCTGAGTTGGTAGAGGAACTCGTATCCCTTTTACTGATATCCTATCCTGCTGTCAAAGGTACAAGGTACCGCAAAAGAAAAGAGAGGAACAGAGCACTGAAAACTCTTTGTGCTTGTATTCATGCTTATCTTGGTTTGTTGGTACTGACTCGGTGCGATAAGGTTAGCTCGGTTCTCGCCTGGATCGATTAAGTAGCTCAGGGCAGCCCCTTGGTATGCTAAGATTAGTATTACGCGATTAATCCACTCACTTGGCTAGAAAGAGAGCTTATAGCAAAGAGTTCAATCGATAGCTTGAGAAAGAAAAGGTAATTTATCTTCGAGGAACAAGCAGACGAGAACTTTTTATTCATTAATAGCCGTTACATACATGGGAAGTACATCCAATAGGAAGCTTGCGCACACATAGACAAAGCAGCCAAACAACTAAACACACCATTACAAAGTGAACTAAAAACATATTAAGTGAACAACATGAAAGATAACAAAGAAAGCCATGCAGGACTACTTATTTCATTTCAATCTTATAGATCTTCTAGTGCTTCCAGCTCCATCAGCCGGGCGTTCATTCTTCAACTTAAAGGACGGCCTCGTCGCACTCTTACCAGTAGGAGAGGTCCCTCGGTCAATAACAAGACCGCTGGTCAGGAAGTCCCCTGAAGAAGCCTTTTGTTTGTTGTTTGCTAGTTGCTAGGGGACGAGAAGTGGAATACGTGATCTTATTCCTGGGGATAAGGGTTGGACCCGGTAATAGTTTATTGCCCGAAAGCGAGAACCCATCCCGGTAAGGTGAATAGTTTTATTCCTTACGATATGAATGATCTTGTTCCCGATATGAAATAGACCAATAGTCTTCGCCTGCATGTCACCCAAGGCCTAGTGCAGGTGGTTTGAGCTCATTTTATCTATCTTCCTCATTTTCCGGGGAAGAAGTAAGGCTTTAGAGTGAAAGAGTGAAGAGTTGCTCTGTAGCTCTTGCTTGGGTAGGGACGAGGGTGTGGGTGAAGTGAGCCGAAGACTTGCTCTTGCTATTGCAAGTTTTTGTTTAGCAGCTAGCCTGCGTGTTAGGAGTGCAACGTTAGGAGCGCAGCGAATGGCTTTGCTAGTCTAGACTATCCCTCTATGCCTTATTACTAGTGTATTGGTGCTTATGAGTTGATAGGCTTGTGGCTGTGGTAATTCCTATTTCGTTTGCTAAGCGATAGCCAACCCACCTACAAGTAGGTTAAAAAAGGAAGAAATTGGAATCACTATCTCAGAGAAATAAAGAAGATTGACTGGCCGGTAAGGAAGAACGCCGCTGCGGCATTGGAAGGTAGTGCATCCCCTCTTCTATTGACTATAGAGGAGCAGAGCTTTCAAGCAGCGTAAACGACCATGGAAAGAGATCTTTCTGATGCTAACTCCCCTTTCAATAGTTAGATCGGGCCTGGCGAACTACCATTGATGGATTTAGGCTGGCATACGGTACCATTTCACGATCGATTTCGGGAAATCCGATCTATTTGGATAGCAAATCCAAAATAAGTAAACAAAAAGGCACCTTTCCAGGTCCTGTAATGGTTTCGCTTTGGTTCGCTTACCCATGCTTTTGTCGTGCACGCCCGTAACATGAACATTACACATGCAATTGCTGTACACATGTACATTTATTGAAATCTCGAGAAAGAGAGTTCTCAAGAAGGCGGACTAAGAAAAGTCTTTCAAAGAAAGGTAGCGGCAGCAGAGACAAAGGTGAGTGCAAGGGCGGGATAGAGACCTTTTATACACTGCTGTAGGGTAGTACACCCATATTCCCCAGCAGCTGCCGCGTAGGGTTTAAAAAAGAAGAAAATAAACCTTTGATCGTAGTCATAACAAAATCGATGCGATGATTCCTCTTGCTTTCTTATAACATCAGGGCTATGGGATTCGAACCCAATTCTTATTCCGACCAATCAAAACCTTTCTTTTCTCTATCTTTGTAGTTTCCTCTAAAAAAGAAGAAAGACTTGCTCTTTCAATTCACTTGTCTTGGTTTTTTCCAAGAATGGGATGAAGCTCGAGCGAAATCAAGCTTAGGTCGAGTCGGCTACCGTCAACAAGAAAGATCCCTCACTGATCACTTTATGAATCTCCAATTGAATTTATTCAATGTCCTTCATCTTCTTTCTCAATCAGTCAGAAGTTGGCTTCACCTCCGGGGACCGGCTTCGCGGGACCGCCTGACGGCCTGGTCCACTCTTGGCTAAGCTCATTGGGCGGAAGCTACTATGTTATCTTGCTTTCAGATTGAGAGAGAGATCATTTCTTCTCTTACGAGATTTCTAGTTAGAGAGAAGGATCACTCCTAAAAATAAGTCTTCTCTTATATACGAAAAATAGGATCGAGATTCACACCTTGATTCTGCGATTGATTGCTTTCCTGCCTGCTTGACTATTGCTTGTGTGCCTGTTCAAATCGAAAACATACTCTTTCCTTTTGAACCAGATATTCGCTACGTCCCTGGGAAAGCCTTAAAAGCTTCCTTCTCCTTGTACTTGGCATTGCTTGCTTCAATAGTCTTAGAGCTAGGAGTCCACCGGCACAGATATGATCTCTTTTCCTTCCCTACCGAGCATCGGAGTCCGCTTTTCCCGAAGAAGTGGGCGAGCTAGTTGGTAAGCCGCCTAATAGGGTCACCGGGTCAGGCCATTAGGGCATTGATCCTTTCATTCGCTCATCACTCAAGAAAATGCTGGGATTCTACAACAATCAGAGTGTACGCGTCTCCAAGTCATATACTCTATTTCAGCCCCGAAAGAGAGCTATCCGTATTGAATTCTCCTAGTACCATGGAATCAGGGCTTCCGGAGGCAAGCAAGAGTGGCCAGAATAGAGATTCCCAAGGAAGCTGGGAAGAGAGGCATTCTTAAGCAGGCGATCAAAAAGACACGGGAAAGATCAAAGATGCTGACCAATTCCTCTGAGTACTAATAGAATATCCTATAATAGTAGGTAGTGCAAAGAGTCCCAAGAAGTCCAGAGAAAGAGAATATGAGGCATCCTTCCAGGCTCAGCATATTGCTTATTCTAGGCTAACACTTGCTAACTAGAAAAGAAGAGGCAAAAGCGCCCGCTCCTACTTCCTCAGCTACGGGACTAGATGAAGAATAGTGGGCAAGAGGGACCTTTAGCTACCTTCCTGCAATCAGTATAGCTACGACTCTTTACCAGGAGTCCTAGAATAGGGAAGCAGTGGGATGGGCGGC